AAGTATGGTTTTTAAGATATTAATAAACAAATTTAAATAATTATAAACATGTACAGACTAACACAAAGTGTAAATAAAATCCGCTGTAAATAACTATTAAGTAATTAGTATTAATTACCCAATTAAAAGTAACTACATTTTTAGAGATGTTTTTCTATTGATTGAAGTCTGACGTCCTTATAAATATGTGGTATACGTATATTGTTGTTTTTTTTATTTATGCTTAATCCTTTAGTTAAACTAAAGTATTAAATTATAAATTTTATTAATAATTTAATAAGCAATAAATTTACGTAAGTAAATATTCATAGCTTTCATTTAAAAAAAATCCTTTGGGATTTTAGGGTTGTTTATTTAGTTTAAATTAAAACAACAAATTGTGATTTTGTAGATAATTGTAACGATTATTAAATAAAAATAATTTAATAATACTTTTATTTGTATTTTTTATTTTTAGGGGTTTGGTTAACATTTTTTTTTTTTGTTATAGACTTTTGAGAGTAATAATTTCTATAGAATTTATAGTTATTTTTTTATTCTTTATTGTTCTTAAAAATTTTTATAGAGAGGAGTATTTTGCTTTATTGTTATTTTTAGTAATAGTAGTAAGCGATAGTATTTTAGGGTTGGTTTTATTGACTTTAAAGGTTTTTTTTAGCGGGGATGATATGATTAATTTAATCGATGTTTTTTAATTTGGTTTTTTTGGTTTTATCATTGTTACTATTCTTTGACTTGATTTATTATTATTTTTTATATTTTTTTTTAATAGGTCTTGTTTATTATTATATTGTGAATATTATTATTTATGATTATTTCTTATATTTTTTTGTAGATAATATTTCTTATTTATTGGTTATTTTATCATTTTATATTATTATATTAATTAATATTTATTTATTTAATTTTGATGATAATAAAATTATATATTTGTTTAATTTATTGGTTTTTTTCTTATTTTATTGTTTTTTTGTTAATAATTTGATTTTGATATATGTGTTTTTTGAGGCTTGTTTATTGCCTTTGATGATTGTAATTTTTTTAAATGGGTTGACTATAGAGCGATTAAAAGCTAGAACATATTTGATACTTTATACTCTTTTTGGGTCTTTTATTTTTTTATTAATAGTAATTGTTATAGATGTTTCTTTAAATATAGTTTTAGTTAAATTGAAAGCTTTTAATATAGAGACTAGCTATTTATGAGTTTTAGGGGTTTTTATTTTTTTAATTAAAATACCTATATATGGGGTTCATATTTGATTAACTAAAGCTCATGTTGAAGCTCCTGTCTACGGGTCTATAGTTTTAGCTGGGATTTTATTAAAGTTAGGAGGATATGGTCTTTATTGTTTAATAAATTATCTTAGAATTGTGAAATTTAAAATTTTGAGATGTAGTATTTTAAGAATTAGATTAATAGGGGCTTTAATAATTAGTGTAATTTGTTTACGTCAGATGGATGTAAAATTGATTATTGCTTGTTCGTCGGTTAGACATATAAGAATAGTGTTAGGAGGAATATTTTCTTTTAGTGAAATAGGGCTATGAGGGAGAGTGGGGCTAATATACGCACATGGGCTGTGTTCAAGAGGAATATTTTTTTTTAGAAATATCTTATATGATCGTTTGTATACACGAAATTTAATTTTTTTTAAAGGTTTATTTTATATTTATCCTTTTTTAGTTTATTTATGAATTTTATTTAATTTAATTAACATAGGTTTTCCTCCTTTTATAAATTTTTTTTTTGAGTTAATTTTAGTTTTTAGAATTATTAATAATAGACTATTTTTTATTTTTTTACTGTCAATTAATTTAATATTAGTTGTATTTTATAGTTTATTGTTATTTTGTCGGCTAGGGCATGGGAATACTTATTTATATCAATATATTATTAAAAATTTAAGGTTTTTAGAATTAAAGATTTTGATCTTTCATCTTTTTTATTTGTTTTTATTTTTAATAAAAATTAGTTTTATTATTTGTTTGGTTTAAATTTAAAATTTATATTTAAATTATATTTTTTACTTTGAAGGTAAATAGTTTTATTAACTTAAAATTTTAATTAGTTAGCTATGTATAAGCGTTTATTTTGAAAATAAAAGAAAGAATTTTCTACTAGTTTAATGTTAAAAGATTAAGCGTTTGCTTGTTAAAAAGTTAGAAGCTTTTTTTAGATCTTTACAAGGATTTGATAAAATTAATAAAATTATTTATGTTAGAAATTTTTAAGCAAATAGGTATAAATCTGTGGTTTGCTCCACAAATTTCTGAACATTGACCATAAAATATCCCTGGTCGAGAAGGGTATAGATTAATTTGGTTTAAACGACCGGGGATTGCGTCAGTTTTTACCCCTATTCTTTGAATCGTTCAAGAGTGAATTACATCAGCGGAAGTGATAAGTAATCGTGTAAAAGTGTTTATAGGGATATAAATTTTATTATCAGTTTCAATTAATCGAAATTTTTCTTTTCTGTTTTCTATGAATGAGTCAAATCTGCAATTAAAATCTCTATATTCGTAGGATCAATATCATTGGTGGCCGATGATTTTTATTGTAAGGTTAGGTGAAAAAGTTTCTTCTATTAAATACAGTAAACGAAGGCTAGGGAGAGCGATGAAAATTAATAGTAGTATAGGTATTAGTGTTCAGATTAATTCTAGAGTTTGATTTTCGTTTAGATTTAAATTAACACTATTTAAATACATTATTCTGAGTAAGTTAATTAATAGAAATCTAATAATTCTAGAGATTACAATTATTGAGTGATCATGAAAAAAGAGTAGTTGTTCTATAATAGGAGAATTAGCGTTTTGGAAATATATTCTATTTCAGTGTGACATAGTGGGTTAGAAAAGAAATTTCATCAAAGGTATGAGAGATTGGCCTGTTTTGGACAAATCATTCTGAGTCTGGGCCTCTGAAGTTATAAATAAATAGTTTGTTTTTATGAATTAATCTTAAATAAATTATTGAGATGAATAAAAACACACTGGTAATTCTAATTATACTTCCTAGAGAAGAAATTCAATTCCATAAATAAAAGAAGTCAGGATAATCAGAATATCGTCGAGGTATGCCATTTAGACCTAAAAAGTGTTGAGGAAAGAAAGTTATGTTCACGCCTGTGAATATTAGGAAAAAGTGAATTTTTATTAAATTATTATTAAATCTTATGCTAAATATTATGGGCCATCAAAAGAAAACTCCTCTAAAAATTGCAAATACAGCTCCTATAGATAAAACGTAGTGAAAATGAGCAACTACGTAGTAGGTGTCATGAAGAATAGTGTCAATTGAGGAGTTTGCTAGAATTACTCCTGTTACGCCTCCTATTGAGAATAAAAAAATAAATCCGATATTTCAAATTATGGAGATATTTCATTTGAAGTATGATCCATAAATAGTTGCTATTCATGAGAAAATTTTAATTCCTGTAGGAACGGCGATAATTATAGTGGCGGCAGTAAAATATGCTCGTGAGTCGATGTCTATACCTACTGTGAACATGTGATGAGCTCATACAATAAATCCTAATAATCCGATAGCTATTATTGCATAAATTATCCCTAAAGCGCCAAATGTTTGTTTTTTATTTCTATTGGTAAAAATAGTTTGTGAGATAATTCCAAATCCGGGCAGGATCAAAATATATACTTCTGGGTGGCCAAAAAATCAAAATAAGTGTTGGTATAATACAGGATCCCCTCCTCCTCTGGGATCAAAAAATCTTGTATTGAAATTTCGATCTGTCAATAATATTGTGATAGCTCCAGCTAAGACAGGTAGGGATAAGAGTAATAAGACAGCTGTGATTAAGATAGATCAAGAAAATAAGGATATTTGCTCTAATTTTATATTTTTTGGCCGTATATTGATGATGGTGCAGATGAAATTAATGGCTCCTATAATAGAGGAAACTCCGGCTAAGTGAAGACTAAAAATAGTTATATCTACAGATACGCTTCTGTGAAATAAAGAAGAAGAGAGAGGGGGGTATACTGTTCATCCTGTTCCAGCCCCTCTTTCTACTCATGAAGAGAGAATTAGTAGTGATAGAGAAACAGGCAGTAATCAGAAACTTATGTTATTTATTCGAGGGAAAGCTATATCAGGGGCATTTATTATAATGGGGATTAGTCAGTTTCCGAATCCTCCAATTATAATAGGTATAACTATGAAAAAGATTATTACAAAAGCATGAGAAGTGACTAGAACGTTATATATTTGATCATTTTTTAAGAAAGAGCCGGGTTGAGAAAGTTCGATTCGAATCAAAGCTCTTATTGCTGAGCCTAGCATTCCGGATCATAGTCCAAATATAAAATATAAAGTGCCAATATCTTTATGGTTAGTAGATGAAATTCATTTGTTTATTATAAAATACACATACCACATATTTATATATTTTTAAGATATAAAAATTTTGTATTTAATTAATTAAAAAATCATCAATATATAAAAGTATATAAATAAAGTCAAACAACATCAACAAAATGTCAATATCAAATAGCAGCCTCTAAGCCAAAGTGGTGTTTGTTATTTATTTCTATTTTATTTAGTCGTATTAATATCACAAATAAAAAAAGAGTTCCAATTGTGACATGAAGTCCGTGGAATCCTGTTGTTATAAAGAAGGTAGAGCCGTAAACTCTGTCGTTTATAGAGAATTTTGCTTCTCTATATTCGTAAACCTGAAGTAACCTAAATAAGACGCCCAGGGTTAAGGTTAATCAAAGTCTAAATATCCTATTATTATAATTTCTATTTAAGACTGAGTGATGGCATCAAGTTACTGTAATACCTGAGGAGAGAAGAATTAAAGTATTTAGAAGAGGGATTTGATAGGGATTAAATATGTAAATTTGGTAAGGAGGCCAGGTTCTTCCAATTTCAATTTCTGGAGAGAGGCTAAAATGAAAAAATCCTCAGAAGAAACTAAAAAAAAATATAATTTCTCTTAAAATAAATAATAATATCCTAAATTTTAATCCTGTGACCACCTTTTGAGTGTGACACCCTTGGAAAGATCCTTCTCGACAAATGTCTCGTCATCAATTGAACATACAAATAATTAGTAGGGCTAACAAAATAAAAATTATTTTTATATTGCTAGAGGTTCTATTTTTTATTAGAATAATGGATTGAGTTATTAAGTTTATTAATCTCAACGAAGTAATTAATGGCCAGGGCCTTAAGTCAACAATGTGAAATATATGTTTTCATTTTTTTAAAAAAGTTTTATTATTATAGTAATTTGACATTTCGTTGACATGAATCTAATTAGTCATTATAGTAAGTTTTGTATTCAATAAATTAATTATTAGATAATTTTATTATTTTTGTTACTTTTTTTTATAGTTTTATTAAGAATTGCTTTTCTCACTTTGATAGAACGGAAAATTTTAGGGTATATACAAATTCGAAAGGGCCCTAATAAAATAAGTGTGTTAGGGCTAGTTCAACCTGTTTTGGATGGTATGAAATTGTTTATAAAAGAATCTTTTTATATTAAAAGAGTTAATAAGTTTATATTTAATGTTTTTCCTTTTTTATTTTTTATATTAATAATAAATTGTTGATTTATATACATGTTTAATAAATATCATATTGTTAGTTATAGTCTGGTTTTTTTTATTTTGATTTCTGGTTTAAGAGTTCATAGTGTTTTAGGGGTTAGATGAGCCTCTAATTCTAAGTATGCTTTATTAGGAGCTTATCGTTTAGTGTCTCAAACAGTGTCTTATGAAGTTGGGTTAGTATTTTTATTGATAAATTTTGTTTTATTAAGTAAAAGATATAATTTATTAGATTTAATAGTTTTTAATAATTTTAGATTGATATCCTTTTATATTATATTTAATTTATTTTTAATTTGATTGGTAGTTATATTAGCGGAATTAAACCGTGCTCCTTTTGTATTTCTCTGAGAGAGAAAGAGAGCTGGTTTCTGGGTTTATATTGAGTTTGGATCTGGAAAATTTGCTTTGTTATTTTTAGCAGAGTATGGAAATATTATTTTTTTTTTCTTATTTGAGATCTGTTATATTTTTTATAAAAAATTGAATATTATTAATGTTATTAATTTTATTTTTAGTGGTATGAGTGCGAGGAACATTTCCTCGTTATCGTTATGATAATTTAATAAGGTTGAATTGAAAGGTGTTTCTGCCTTTTATTTTATTAATATATGTATTGATTTTTTTTATAAATTTTAATATATAATTTTAGTTAAAATTATATTAAAAATAACTTATAAATTAAAGGTTAATGTGATTTTTTTTAGTAGGTTATATTTTTTTTATAGGGGTGCTAGTGAATTTATTTATGTTGTATTATTTTATTTTGGAGGAAAATTTTATATTGCTAGAGGTTGTCTTATGAGATTTTTCATTGTTAGAGGTAAAATTGTATTTTTATGTGGATTATATGTCAGTGTTATTTATATTAGTGGTTAGAATAATTTCTATATTAACTTTTTTTTTTAGAAGGGTGTATATAGGAGTAGAGAATAATAAATATTATTTTATTATTTTGACTTTTATTTTTGTAATTTCTATATTTATTGTTATTTTGGGGATGAATTTATGAATAATTTTATTAGGGTGAGATATGTTGGGTGTAGTGTCTTATTTTTTAGTGGTGTTTTATAATTCTGAGATAAGAAATTATTCAGGTATTATTACTGTTATAACAAATCGTTGAGGGGATGTAGGCTTGATTTTGTCTTTATTTTTTTTTTTAAATGATTATTCTTTTGATATTATTAGAGAGGCTAGGTTAAAGAATTTATTTTTTATTTTTTTATTAATAAGATGTTTTACTAAAAGAGCTCAGTTTCCTTTTAGAGCGTGGCTTCCTTTAGCAATAGCGGCGCCTACTCCGATTTCGGCTTTGGTTCATTCCTCAACTTTAGTAACAGCAGGTGTTTATTTATTTATTCGGTTTAGGGGGTTTTTTAAAAATAATAGCTTTTTATTAAAGTTAGTTTTATTATTAAGAGTTTTTACTCTAAGGGTGGCAGGAGTAATAGCTTTTTTTGAAATAGATTTAAAAAAGGTTATTGCTTTTTCTACTCTTTCTCAATTAAGTTTGATAATAATTGTTTTATTTTTAGGTAATGAGGTTTTAAGATTTTTTCATATTCTTAGGCATGCTTTATACAAAGCTATGTTATTTTTATGTTCAGGGGTGTTAATTCATGAGAGAGGGAATAATCAAGATATTCGAGGGATAAATAAAGTATTGAAAAGTAATAAGTTAGTGCCTAGAGTTTTATTAGTTTGTAGGTTGTCTTTAATAGGTTTTCCTTTTTTAAGAGGATTTTATTCAAAGGATTTAATTATAGAAATAGTTTTTTCTTTGAATTTTAATGTATTTTTTTTTAGGTTTATAGTAGTTTCTGTTGTTCTTACTGTCATTTATAGTTTGCGTTTAATTTATTATAGGGTTTTAATAGGAAAAATAGGGGGTAGGTTTAATTTTGTTAGAGAGTGAAATTTTATATATTTAGTTTTAATATTAGGAGGAGTAGGTGTCCTGTTTTTAGGGTCTTTATTGAATTGGCTAATAATTGAGAAATTGGAGTTTATTTTTTTAATTAAAAGAGTGAAAAGATTGTGTTTAGTGCTGGTTTTAATTAGATTTTTTTTTTATTTTTGTGTAAATATGGATTTTTTAAAAATTTTAAAAAATAAGCAATACATATATACAAGATTTTTTTTAGTTTCTTTTCAAGGGGCTGTTTTTAATGTTTTATTTAATAAAACCAATTATATAGTATTTTATTTTGAACAAATATTTGAGAGCTCTCACTCTAAAGTTTTTTATGTAAGTGTGGAAGATAGAATTGCATATTTGGGTCTGATTAAGTATTTTTATTTTTATTTTAGCTTAATAGGCTTATTATTGGGTTATAAATTTTTATTTGTCAAATTAGTTAGTTTCTCTTAGGTAAAGAGAGATTAGGGTAATGAAAACATATCTTTGGATTACAGCTACAGCTGTTTCAAGTATTATTAAAATAATTAAAATAAAAAAAATAGTAGAGAATAATAATATTCTGTGACCTAGTATAGTGCTTAAAAGTGAGATTAAAATATGACCTGCGATTATGTTCGTTCTTAACCGAATAGAGAGTGTAATAGGGCGAATTAAAGATCTAATAGTCTCAATAATTACTATAAAAGGGCATAAAAGAATAGGGGTGTTTAAAGGGACAAGGTGTGAAAATCTTTTTAAAGGATTAAAAATTCATCTTTTTAAAAATAAGTTTAATCATAATGGCATGGCTATTCTTAAAGAAATAGATAGGTGTCTAGTTGGGGTAAAAATAAATGGAAAAAGTCTTATAAGGTTAGAAACAGAAATTAATAAGAATAAACTGATTAAAATATTTATAAATAAAATTTGTGATTTTTTTACATTATTCATTAGATTATTAAACATACTTTTATTGATTAATAGAATTGTAGTGGGATAACGGGATCTTTGAAAGAAGAGATTTTTAGGGAAAATAAGTAATAAAACAAATATAGCAACTCAGTTATTAAAAAAAAAAGTTTGGGATGCGGGGTCAAATATTGAAAATATATTATTTATCATTTTAATTTAAAATTTGGATTTATAAGAGTTCTATTTGTGGAGTTTGAAATTTTTTGTTTAAAAGGGGTGTAGAATAAGGTTAGGGATAGCGTAAGTATAGAAATTATAAGACATATAAAAATAAAAATTCAATTTATAGGGTTTATTTGTGGGATTCATTATAACAAAGAGGTTTGTATCTTAAAGCTTAAGAGGCTTATGCTTTGCTTAAGCTATATAATGATTTATAAATATCTTAAGAAAAAAATAAAATATACCAGTCTAGAAAATATAGAAGTTTCTATAAAAGGCTCTTCAATAGGGGCGGCTCCCATCAAAGTCAAAAATAAGAAGTTTATTAGTCAGGTAAAATAAAAAATTTTGAAGGTTATTGTTTCGTTATTTAAGTGTATTTTAATAGATTTAATGAAAGGTAAAGTTATTAAAATAAAAATAGACATAAATAATATTAGCACTCCTCCTAGCTTATTAGGGATGGTTCGTAAAATTGCATAAGCGAATAAAAAATATCATTCAGGTTGGATATGAGGGGGTGTGCTTAAAGGATTAGCTATAATGAAATTGTCAGGGTCTATAAAAATAAAAGGGAAAATGTTACATAAAATCAAAAAAATTATTATAAATAACCAAACAGTTAGTAAGTCTTTTCAGATAAAAAAAGGGTAAAAAGGGATTTTATCATAATTTGAGTTTAAGCCTAAGGGGTTATTAGACCCTTTTTCGTGTAAAAAAATAATGTGAATCAGTACTATACTTGTTATGATTAAAGGTAAAATAAAGTGTAGGGAGAAAAATCGCATTAGAGTGGGTTTTCTTACTGAAAACCTCCCCCATAACCAGGTTGTTATTGTTTGTCCGAAATAAGGGAAAGAAGAGAGTAAACTAGTGATTACTGTAGCACCTCAAAATCTTATTTGTCCTCATGGAAGTACGTAGCCTAAAAAGGCGGTGGCAAATAATAGCATTAAAATAGTGAATCCTGAGAATCAAACTTTATTTAGGTTAGAGAAAGATTTGAATATTAAGCTTCGTCCAATATGTATGTAAATAAAAATAAAAAAAAAGGAAGCTCCGTTGGCATGTATTGAACGCATCATTCAGCCTAAGTTTATATTTCGAGAGATTTGGCTAATTGAATCAAAAGAAGAGATTACTCTGTTCTCATAGAATATAGATAAGAGTAAACCTGTTGATAGTTGAATGGTTAAGCAAATTCCTAACAAAGCCCCAAAATTTCATCAGTATGAAATATTAGAGGGCATAGGTATGTATAAATTTTTTGTATAAAAATTTGACATTTTTAAAGTTTAAAGTATGGTTTTTAAGATATTAATAAATAAATTTAAATAATTATAAACATGTACAGACTAACACAAAGTGTAAATAAAATCCGCTGTAAATAACTATTAAGTAATTAGTATTAATTACCCAATTAAAAGTAACTATATTTTTAGAGATGTTTTTCTATTGATTGAAGTCTGACGTCCTTATAAATATGTGGTATACGTATATTGTTGTTTTTTTTATTTATGCTTAATCCTTTAGTTAAACTAAAGTATTAAATTATAAATTTTATTAATAATTTAATAAGCAATAAATTTATGTAAGTAAATATTCATAGCTTTCATTTAAAAAAAATCCTTTGGGATTTTAGGTTTATTATGATAAGATTTTAACTTGATTATTATTTTATTTTTAAAAAAAATCTTTTTAATTGGAAATTAAATATACTTTATATATTAATAAAATTATTAATTCAAAAAAGAAGTTTTCAATTTAAATCTCCAAAATTTATAGTTTTTATTTAACTTATTTTTTGATTTTGTTCATAGTTAAAACTTTTTTAATTTACAAAATTAATATAATAATAAATATATTATATGAACAATGGGATATTTTTATCAGTTTTATCATTAACAATGATTAGCTTCTTTTTAGCTTTCATTAAATTTTAATAAAAGGAGGATCCTTGATAGAATTATGAGTTCTATAACTTATATATAGTTTATTTTATTATTATTCAATTATCTTTTTTAAAAATTTTAACAAGTATTTTTTATATATTTACAGTTTTGTTTTGCGTTTCTAGAAACTCTCTCTTTTTTTTTTGAGTTTTATTAGAATTAAATATGCTATTTTTTATTATTTTAAATAATAATTTGAGGGTGTTTATGGTTAACTCTTTAATAAGTTATTTTATTTTACAAAGATTAACTAGAAATTTTATTTTAATAGGTTTTGTTTGTTTTCAGATTAATAAAATATGAATATTTGAGTATGAGGTTTTGATTTTTTTATGTTTTTGGTTAAAATTAGGGTTTTTTCCTTTTCATTCTTGATATTATCAAATTAGAGAAAATATATGTTGAGATATATGGTTTTTATTAAACACTTTTCAGAAATTGGTTATTATTTGAGGGTTGTCTTTTTATATGTTGAAGATTTTTTTTTTACAATTAATAATTATATTGAATGCTTTTTATTCTTTATTTGAGGTGATTAATCAAAATTCTTTACGTTGGATGATTAATAGGTCTTCTTTAAATCATTATAGATGAGTGCTTATTAGTATAACGTATATTGGTATAATTTGAGAAATTTATTGGTTGTATTATTTATTTATAAGAATTGTTTTGTTATTTTTAATAAAAATAAAGAATTTAAATAGATTGTTTACTTTAAGAGTAGGGGGATCATTAATTTTTAAATTATTAGTTTTTATTGTAATAATAAGATTCTTAGGTGTTCCTCCTTTGGCTGGTTTTTTGCCAAAGTTTTTAGTTTTATTGAGAGTAAATAATATTTTTGTCTTAATATTATTATTAATAGTAAGTTTATTTAGAGGGTTTATATATTTAGTTTATAGATTTTCTATAATTTATAATTTTTGTTTAAGAAAGATTATTAATGAGAAAAATTGATTTATATATATGTTTATAATTAGGTTTACTTTTTTAGTTAATTTTATAGGGTTTTTTTAAAAAAAGTTAGTTATTATTTAATAATATAAATTAATATAGCTATTCTTATATATTTTTTAATAACTGATAAAATTTATTTTTAATTAATCCTTTCGTACTAAATTAAAATATTTTTATTTATAGATAGAAACTAACCTGGCTCACGCCGGTTTAAACTCAAATCATGTAATAATTTAAAAGATGAGCAATCTTTCTTAAATAAATTCTGCTTTATTTAGATTTATTAATTCAACATCGAGGTCGTAAACTATTATATCAATATGAGCTTTCCATAATAATTACGCTGTTATCCCTGGAGTATTTTTCATTAATGTAAATTTTATCTTAAAAATAAAGTTTTTTAATATTTTTTTATCGCCCCAATCAAAATTAAATAATAAATAGATGTTGTTTAATTAAAAATTCACAGGGTCTTCTTGTCCCATATGATTATAAAAACTTTTTCATTTTTAAATGAATTTATATTTTTATTTTTAAAATAAATAATACTTATTAATCCATTCTTTTAGCATTCAATTAAAATCTTATTTCAATACCTTTGTAAAGTCAAAATACTTTAGCAATTTAAAAATTTATCATTGAGCAGAATTTATTTTTAATAATAACTAAAAAAAATGTTTTTATTAAACAGTTAAATATTTTTTTTGTCGAGTTTTTAAAAAATAAAAATGTTTTTATACTAATTTCTAAATTTTTTTATAAAATTAAAATTTATTTTATTATTATTATTAAAGAATATATTATTATGATTAGTGTGTAATTAATTTATAACAATTTTTAATAAATATTAAATTTTTTATTAAGTGTAAGAGTTTATTTATCTTCTATTTATTAAACTTTTATTTAATAAAAAGGATAATTTTTTATTTTATTTTAAAAAATTTAATTATCCTTATCTAAAATAATATTTATTTTAACCAGATATAAAAAATATGTATTTCATTTAAATTCTATTATGTGTTGTATATAAATTATTTAATATTTATATTTTAACAAATAATAGTTCATTTTTTTTCGGGAAAAAAAAATTAAGTTTGTTTTTTATAGAACCCTTATACAAAAGGTATAAAAAGTCTTTTTTTAAAAATTTTTAAAAGCCTTTACAGTTATTAAAAAAAATGTTTTATTTGAATTATTAAAAGATTTAATTTTATTTATTAAAGGAGTTTTGTTGTGTTTTTTTATAATTTTACATTAAAAGAAAATTTCTAAGGCTATGTCGAAAATAGTTGTAAATTGTTTTACTTTTTTAATTAAAAACACCTTCCGGTGTTTTTACTTTGTTACGACTTATCTCTTAGAGAATGACGGGCAATATGTACACTTAAAATTTTTTTATTCAAATTTATTTTATAGATAAATTTTACTTTTAAATTTTTCTTATTTTGATTATTTCAAATTTTCAATTTTTGTGAGATTTTAATCTGGTATAATTTATTTCAGACTTGCGCATTAGCTGCACTTTGCCCTAAAAATTCTTTTTAAAAACATTTAAAAATTTTTTATAAAATTTTTAAATAGAGGTATACAAACTGTAGAAGTTTACTAACGTAAGTAAGATTAAGGGGTTTTATCCATTACAGAATAAATTCCTCTAAAATTATTTTAAGCCGCCAATTTTTTTTAGTTTCGTGATTTTCATTTACTACTAATTTTTATATTTTAATAGGGTATCTAATCCTAGGTGTTGCTAACTAAAAATCAATAAAAAATATATTTTTAAAAAATTTAAATTTCACCTTAATATTTTTTATATTATAATTTTTATATAAAATTATTTTATAAAATATATACTTAAATCAATTATTGTATAACCGCAACTGCTGGCACAAATTTTTGTTATTGATATATTAATTAAAACTATATTTATTTAAAATTTTATAATTTTTTTTTCTAAATTATGAGTTAATTTTATAAAAATTTTAATTTTTATAAGTATTACACTAAAAATAAATGTATATTTCATCATTAAGGTAAAATTACATTTAAGAAATTTAAATTCTTTACATTTGTCTGCCACTTAATATATTATTATTGTATAATTAATTTTTTTTTATTATATATTAACTTATTATTTATTTTAAATTAAAATATTTTTAATAATAAAAGCTAGTTAAAGTTATAACTTAAAATTGTCATTTTTAGATTACTATTGTTAGTGTTTTTTAGTTTGATAAAAAACTAATATTTAGGCTTATTTTGATAGAATAAATTTAGCAATTTTGCTTTTATTATTTAAATTGGCAGATTATGTGTTATATTTAGAATATAAAGAAGAAAATAATATTTCATTTAAAATAGACAGTTGTCTTTTTAGTTTTGTAAGAACTAAATCTTTTGTAGAATATATTTTAATATAATTAATCATTATTTAATTTTTTTAAGTATGATTTTTAAGATATTAATAAACAAATTTAAATAATTATAAACATGTATAGACTAACACAAAGTGTAAATAAAATCCGCTGTAAATAACTATTAAGTAATTAGTATTAATTACCCAATTAAAAGTAACTATATTTTTAGAGATGTTTTTCTATTGATTGAAGTCTGACGTCCTTATAAATATGTGGTATACGTATATTGTTGTTTTTTTTATTTATGCTTAATCCTTTAGTTAAACTAAGTATTAAATTATAAATTTTATTAATAATTTAATAAGCAATAAATTTACGTAAGTAAATATTCATAGCTTTCATTTAAAAAAAATCCTTTGGGATTTTAGGTTTATTATGATAAGATTTTAACTTGATTATCATAATTTGCTTGCAAAGTAAATATTGCTATTAAATAAGGTAATTTATATTTTTCAAAAATTTATAGTTTAATAGGTTGAGTATATATTAATTTAAATTTTTGGTTAATGATCATTAGTATTGCTAATTATTTGCATATTTTAATAGGCGACGGGGTATTTGTTGAAAAGAAATGTAGTCATAGCATACTTATACTTTGATCAGTCTGGGTAGCCTTTAGATTATTTTAAGCCTTCGAGCATCTAGGAACGGATTCTCTAGAAGTGTTAGAGTTTTTTTGTTTTTTATTTATCTTGTGCATTAATTTTGTTATATTTAAAGTGACAATAAAATTTATTATACTATTTTTGTGGTTTTATATATATATATATATATATTCAACCTATAAATTATAATTTTTGTTTTTTTGCTTTATTGTTATCTTTTAGGCAGAGATTGTTATTAATATTTTTTTTCTAGTAAGGTAATTATTTTTAATAAATTCATTTTCTTATTATAACAGCCTTAGGGTTGATGAGTTTTTCATGAATTTGATCATTTTTTGAAATAACAATAAAGTATTTTACTAAATTTTAATTGTGAGTTTAGTATTTAATGTAAGTTGAACATATTAAATTTTGATTTTAATAATATAAATGTAAATTATAATACTAATTGATTAAATTTAAAATGTAGATTTCGATCTACAATTTAAGTATGGTTTTTAAGATATTAATAAATAAATTTAAATAATTATAAACATGTACAGACTAACACAAAGTGTAAATAAAATCCGCTGTAAATAACTATTAAGTAATTAGTATTAATTACCCAATTAAAAGTAACTATATTTTTAGAGATGTTTTTCTATTGATTGAAGTCTGACGTCCTTATAAATATGTGGTATACGTATATTGTTGTTTTTTTTATTTATGCTTAATCCTTTAGTTAAACTAAAGTATTAAATTATAAATTTTATTAATAATTTAATAAGCAATAAATTTACGTAAGTAAATATTCATAGCTTTCATTTAAAAAAAATCCTTTGGGATTTTAGGGTTGTTTATTTAGTTTAAATTAAAACAACAAATTGTGATTTTGTAGATAATTGTAACGATTATTAAATAAAAATAATTTAATAATACTTTTATTTGTATTTTTTATTTTTAGGGGTTTGGTTAACATTTTTTTTTTTTGTTATAGACTTTTGAGAGTAATAATTTCTATAGAATTTATAGTTATTTTTTTATTCTTTATTGTTCTTAAAAATTTTTATAGAGAGGAGTATTTTGCTTTATTGTTATTTTTAGTAATAGTAGTAAGCGATAGTATTTTAGGGTTGGTTTTATTGACTTTAAAGGTTTTTTTTAGCGGGGATGATATGATTAATTTAATCGATGTTTTTTAATTTGGTTTTTTTGGTTTTATCATTGTTACTATTCTTTGACTTGATTTATTATTATTTTTTATATTTTTTTTTAATAGGTCTTGTTTATTATTATATTGTGAATATTATTATTTATGATTATTTCTTATATTTTTTTGTAGATAATATTTCTTATTTATTGGTTATTTTATCATTTTATATTATTATATTAATTAATATTTATTTATTTAATTTTGATGATAATAAAATTATATATTTGTTTAATTTATTGGTTTTTTTCTTATTTTATTGTTTTTTTGTTAATAATTTGATTTTGATATATGTGTTTTTTGAGGCTTGTTTATTGCCTTTGATGATTGTAATTTTTTTAAATGGGTTGACTATAGAGCGATTAAAAGCTAGAACATATTTGATACTTTATACTCTTTTTGGGTCTTTTATTTTTTTATTAATAGTAATTGTTATAGATGTTTCTTTAAATATAGTTTTAGTTAAATTGAAAGCTTTTAATATAGAGACTAGCTATTTATGAGTTTTAGGGGTTTTTATTTTTTTAATTAAAATACCTATATATGGGGTTCATATTTGATTAACTAAAGCTCATGTTGAGTCTCCTGTCTACGGGTCTATAGTTTTAGCTGGGATTTTATTAAAGTTAGGAGGATATGGTCTTTATTGTTTAATAAATTATCTTAGAATTGTGAAATTTAAAATTTTGAGATGTAGTATTTTAAGAATTAGATTAATAGGGGCTTTAATAATTAGTGTAATTTGTTTACGTCAGATGGATGTAAAATTGATTATTGCTTGTTCGTCGGTTAGACATATAAGAATAGTGTTAGGAGGAATATTTTCTTTTAGTGAAATAGGGCTATGAGGGAGAGTGGGGCTAATATACGCACATGGGCTGTGTTCAAGAGGAATATTTTTTTTTAGAAATATCTTATATGATCGTTTGTATACACGAAATTTAATTTTTTTTAAAGGTTTATTTTATATTTATCCTTTTTTAGTTTATTTATGAATTTTATTTAATTTAATTAACATAGGTTTTCCTCCTTTTATAAATTTTTTTTTTGAGTTAATTTTAGTTTTTAGAATTATTAATAATAGACTATTTTTTATTTTTTTACTGTCAATTAATTTAATATTAGTTGTATTTTATAGTTTATTGTTATTTTGTCGGCTAGGGCATGGGAATACTTATTTATATCAATATATTATTAAAAATTTAAGGTTTTTAGAATTAAAGATTTTGATCTTTCATCTTTTTTATTTGTTTTTATTTTTAATAAAAATTAGTTTTATTATTTGTTTGGTTTAAATTTAAAATTTATATTTAAATTATATTTTTTACTTTGAAGGTAAATAGTTTTATTAACTTAAAATTTTAATTAGTTAGCTATGTATAAGCGTTTATTTTGAAAATAAAAGAAAGAATTTTCTACTAGTTTAATGTTAAAAGATTAAGCGTTTGCTTGTTAAAAAGTTAGAAGCTTTTTTTAGATCTTTACAAGGATTTGATAAAATTAATAAAATTATTTATGTTAGAAATTTTTAAGCAAATAGGTATAAATCTGTGGTTTGCTCCACAGATTTCTGAACATTGACCATAAAATATCCCTGGTCGAGAAGGGTATAGATTAATTTGGTTTAAACGACCGGGGATTGCGTCAGTTTTTACCCCTATTCTTTGAATCGTTCAAGAGTGAATTACATCAGCGGAAGTGATAAGTAATCGTGTAAAAGTGTTTATAGGGATATAAATTTTATTATCAGTTTCAATTAATCGAAATTTTTCTTTTCTGTTTTCTATGAATGAGTCAAATCTGCAATTAAAATCTCTATATTCGTAGGATCAATATCATTGGTGGCCGATGATTTTTATTGTAAGGTTAGGTGAAAAAGTTTCTTCTATTAAATACAGTAAACGAAGGCTAGGGAGAGCGATGAAAATTAATAGTAGTATAGGTATTAGTGTTCAGATTAATTCTAGAGTTTGATTTTCGTTTAGATTTAAATTAACACTATTTAAATACATTATTCTGAGTAAGTTAATTAATAGAAATCTAATAATTCTAGAGATTACAATTATTGAGTGATCATGAAAAAAGAGTAGTTGTTCTATAATAGGAGAATTAGCGTTTTGGAAATATATTCTATTTCAGTGTGACATAGTGGGTTAGAAAAGAAATTTCATCAAAGGTATGAGAGATTGGCCTGTTTTGGACAAATCATTCTGAGTCTGGGCCTCTGAAGTTATAAATAAATAGTTTGTTTTTATGAATTAATCTTAAATAAATTATTGAGATGAATAAAAACACACTGGTAATTCTAATTATACTTCCTAGAGAAGAAATTCAATTCCATAAATAAAAGAAGTCAGGATAATCAGAATATCGTCGAGGTATGCCATTTAGACCTAAAAAGTGTTGAGGAAAGAAAGTTATGTTCACGCCTGTGAATATTAGGAAAAAGTGAATTTTTATTAAATTATTATTAAATCTTATGCTAAATATTATGGGCCATCAAAAGAAAACTCCTCTAAAAATTGCAAATACAGCTCCTATAGATAAAACGTAGTGAAAATGAGCAACTACGTAGTAGGTGTCATGAAGAATAGTGTCAATTGAGGAGTTTGCTAGAATTACTCCTGTTACGCCTCCTATTGAGAATAAAAAAATAAATCCGATATTTCAAATTATGGAGATATTTCATTTGAAGTATGATCCATAAATAGTTGCTATTCATGAGAAAATTTTAATTCCTGTAGGAACGGCGATAATTATAGTGGCGGCAGTAAAATATGCTCGTGAGTCGATGTCTATACCTACTGTGAACATGTGATGAGCTCATACAATAAATCCTAATAATCCGATAGCTATTATTGCATAAATTATCCCTAAAGCGCCAAATGTTTGTTTTTTATTTCTATTGGTAAAAATAGTTTGTGAGATAATTCCAAATCCGGGCAGGATCAAAATATATACTTCTGGGTGGCCAAAAAATCAAAATAAGTGTTGGTATAATACAGGATCCCCTCCTCCTCTGGGATCAAAAAATCTTGTATTGAAATTTCGATCTGTCAATAATATTGTGATAGCTCCAGCTAAGACAGGTAGGGATAAGAGTAATAAGACAGCTGTGATTAAGATAGATCAAGAAAATAAGGATATTTGCTCTAATTTTATATTTTTTGGCCGTATATTGATGATGGTGCAGATGAAATTAATGGCTCCTATAATAGAGGAAACTCCGGCTAAGTGAAGACTAAAAATAGTTATATCTACAGATACGCTTCTGTGAAATAAAGAAGAAGAGAGAGGGGGGTATACTGTTCATCCTGTTCCAGCCCCTCTTTCTACTCATGAAGAGAGAATTAGTAGTGATAGAGAAACAGGCAGTAATCAGAAACTTATGTTATTTATTCGAGGGAAAGCTATATCAGGGGCATTTATTATAATGGGGATTAGTCAGTTTCCGAATCCTCCAATTATAATAGGTATAACTATGAAAAAGATTATTACAAAAGCATGAGAAGTGACTAGAACGTTATATATTTGATCATTTTTTAAGAAAGAGCCGGGTTGAGAAAGTTCGATTCGAATCAAAGCTCTTATTGCTGAGCCTAGCATTCCGGATCATAGTCCAAATATAAAATATAAAGTGCCAATATCTTTATGGTTAGTAGATGAAATTCATTTGTTTATTATAAAATACACATACCACATATTTATATATTTTTAAGATATAAAAATTTTGTATTTAATTAATTAAAAAATCATCAATATATAAAAGTATATAAATAAAGTCAAACAACATCAACAAAATGTCAATATCAAATAGCAGCCTCTAAGCCAAAGTGGTGTTTGTTATTTATTTCTATTTTATTTAGTCGTATTAATATCACAAATAAAAAAAGAGTTCCAATTGTGACATGAAGTCCGTGGAATCCTGTTGTTATAAAGAAGGTAGAGCCGTAAACTCTGTCGTTTATAGAGAATTTTGCTTCTCTATATTCGTAAACCTGAAGTAACCTAAATAAGACGCCCAGGGTTAAGGTTAATCAAAGTCTAAATATCCTATTATTATAATTTCTATTTAAGACTGAGTGATGGCATCAAGTTACTGTAATACCTGAGGAGAGAAGAATTAAAGTATTTAGAAGAGGGATTTGATAGGGATTAAATATGTAAATTTGGTAAGGAGGCCAGGTTCTTCCAATTTCAATTTCTGGAGAGAGGCTAAAATGAAAAAATCCTCAGAAGAAACTAAAAAAAAATATAATTTCTCTTAAAATAAATAATAATATCCTAAATTTTAATCCTGTGACCACCTTTTGAGTGTGACACCCTTGGAAAGATCCTTCTCGACAAATGTCTCGTCATCAATTGAACATACAAATAATTAGTAGGGCTAACAAAATAAAAATTATTTTTATATTGCTAGAGGTTCTATTTTTTATTAGAATAATGGATTGAGTTATTAAGTTTATTAATCTCAACGAAGTAATTAATGGCCAGGGCCTTAAGTCAACAATGTGAAATATATGTTTTCATTTTTTTAAAAAAGTTTTATTATTATAGTAATTTGACATTTCGTTGACATGAATCTAATTAGTCATTATAGTAAGTTTTGTATTCAATAAATTAATTATTAGATAATTTTATTATTTTTGTTACTTTTTTTTATAGTTTTATTAAGAATTGCTTTTCTCACTTTGATAGAACGGAAAATTTTAGGGTATATACAAATTCGAAAGGGCCCTAATAAAATAAGTGTGTTAGGGCTAGTTCAACCTGTTTTGGATGGTATGAAATTGTTTATAAAAGAATCTTTTTATATTAAAAGAGTTAATAAGTTTATATTTAATGTTTTTCCTTTTTTATTTTTTATATTAATAATAAATTGTTGATTTATATACATGTTTAATAAATATCATATTGTTAGTTATAGTCTGGTTTTTTTTATTTTGATTTCTGGTTTAAGAGTTCATAGTGTTTTAGGGGTTAGATGAGCCTCTAATTCTAAGTATGCTTTATTAGGAGCTTATCGTTTAGTGTCTCAAACAGTGTCTTATGAAGTTGGGTTAGTATTTTTATTGATAAATTTTGTTTTATTAAGTAAAAGATATAATTTATTAGATTTAATAGTTTTTAATAATTTTAGATTGATATCCTTTTATATTATATTTAATTTATTTTTAATTTGATTGGTAGTTATATTAGCGGAATTAAACCGTGCTCCTTTTGTATTTCTCTGAGAGAGAAAGAGAGCTGGTTTCTGGGTTTATATTGAGTTTGGATCCAGAAAATTTGCTTTGTTATTTTTAGCAGAGTATGGAAATATTATTTTTTTTTTCTTATTTGAGATCTGTTATATTTTTTATAAAAAATTGAATATTATTAATGTTATTAATTTTATTTTTAGTGGTATGAGTGCGAGGAACATTTCCTCGTTATCGTTATGATAATTTAATAAGGTTGAATTGAAAGGTGTTTCTGCCTTTTATTTTATTAATATATGTATTGATTTTTTTTATAAATTTTAATATATAATTTTAGTTAAAATTATATTAAAAATAACTTATAAATTAAAGGTTAATGTGATTTTTTTTAGTAGGTTATATTTTTTTTATAGGGGTGCTAGTGAATTTATTTATGTTGTATTATTTTATTTTGGAGGAAAATTTTATATTGCTAGAGGTTGTCTTATGAGATTTTTCATTGTTAGAGGTAAAATTGTATTTTTATGTGGATTATATGTCAGTGTTATTTATATTAGTGGTTAGAATAATTTCTATATTAACTTTTTTTTTTAGAAGGGTGTATATAGGAGTAGAGAATAATAAATATTATTTTATTATTTTGACTTTTATTTTTGTAATTTCTATATTTATTGTTATTTTGGGGATGAATTTATGAATAATTTTATTAGGGTGAGATATGTTGGGTGTAGTGTCTTATTTTTTAGTGGTGTTTTATAATTCTGAGATAAGAAATTATTCAGGTATTATTACTGTTATAACAAATCGTTGAGGGGATGTAGGCTTGATTTTGTCTTTATTTTTTTTTTTAAATGATTATTCTTTTGATATTATTAGAGAGGCTAGGTTAAAGAATTTATTTTTTATTTTTTTATTAATAAGATGTTTTACTAAAAGAGCTCAGTTTCCTTTTAGAGCGTGGCTTCCTTTAGCAATAGCGGCGCCTACTCCGATTTCGGCTTTGGTTCATTCCTCAACTTTAGTAACAGCAGGTGTTTATTTATTTATTCGGTTTAGGGGGTTTTTTAAAAATAATAGCTTTTTATTAAAGTTAGTTTTATTATTAAGAGTTTTTACTCTAAGGGTGGCAGGAGTAATAGCTTTTTTTGAAATAGATTTAAAAAAGGTTATTGCTTTTTCTACTCTTTCTCAATTAAGTTTGATAATAATTGTTTTATTTTTAGGTAATGAGGTTTTAAGATTTTTTCATATTCTTAGGCATGCTTTATACAAAGCTATGTTATTTTTATGTTCAGGGGTGTTAATTCATGAGAGAGGGAATAATCAAGATATTCGAGGGATAAATAAAGTATTGAAAAGTAATAAGTTAGTGCCTAGAGTTTTATTAGTTTGTAGGTTGTCTTTAATAGGTTTTCCTTTTTTAAGAGGATTTTATTCAAAGGATTTAATTATAGAAATAGTTTTTTCTTTGAATTTTAATGTATTTTTTTTTAGGTTTATAGTAGTTTCTGTTGTTCTTACTGTCATTTATAGTTTGCGTTTAATTTATTATAGGGTTTTAATAGGAAAAATAGGGGGTAGGTTTAATTTTGTTAGAGAGTGAAATTTTATATATTTAGTTTTAATATTAGGAGGAGTAGGTGTCCTGTTTTTAGGGTCTTTATTGAATTGGCTAATAATTGAGAAATTGGAGTTTATTTTTTTAATTAAAAGAGTGAAAAGATTGTGTTTAGTGCTGGTTTTAATTAGATTTTTTTTTTATTTTTGTGTAAATATGGATTTTTTAAAAATTTTAAAAAATAAGCAATACATATATACAAGATTTTTTTTAGTTTCTTTTCAAGGGGCTGTTTTTAATGTTTTATTTAATAAAACCAATTATATAGTATTTTATTTTGAACAAATATTTGAGAGCTCTCACTCTAAAGTTTTTTATGTAAGTGTGGAAGATAGAATTGCATATTTGGGTCTGATTAAGTATTTTTATTTTTATTTTAGCTTAATAGGCTTATTATTGGGTTATAAATTTTTATTTGTCAAATTAGTTAGTTTCTCTTAGGTAAAGAGAGATTAGGGTAATGAAAACATATCTTTGGATTACAGCTACAGCTGTTTCAAGTATTATTAAAATAATTAAAATAAAAAAAATAGTAGAGAATAATAATATTCTGTGACCTAGTATAGTGCTTAAAAGTGAGATTAAAATATGACCTGCGATTATGTTCGCTCTTAACCGAATAGAGAGTGTAATAGGGCGAATTAAAGATCTAATAGTCTCAATAATTACTATAAAAGGGCATAAAAGAATAGGGGTGTTTAAAGGGACAAGGTGTGAAAATCTTTTTAAAGGATTAAAAATTCATCTTTTTAAAAATAAGTTTAATCATAATGGCATGGCTATTCTTAAAGAAATAGATAGGTGTCTAGTTGGGGTAAAAATAAATGGAAAAAGTCTTATAAGGTTAGAAACAGAAATTAATAAGAATAAACTGATTAAAATATTTATAAATAAAATTTGTGATTTTTTTACATTATTCATTAGATTATTAAACATACTTTTATTGATTAATAGAATTGTAGTGGGATAACGGGATCTTTGAAAGAAGAGATTTTTAGGGAAAATAAGTAATAAAACAAATATAGCAACTCAGTTATTAAAAAAAAAAGTTTGGGATGCGGGGTCAAATATTGAAAATATATTATTTATCATTTTAATTTAAAATTTGGATTTATAAGAGTTCTATTTGTGGAGTTTGAAATTTTTTGTTTAAAAGGGGTGTAGAATAAGGTTAGGGATAGCGTAAGTATAGAAATTATAAGACATATAAAAATAAAAATTCAATTTATAGGGTTTATTTGTGGGATTCATTATAACAAAGAGGTTTGTATCTTAAAGCTTAAGAGGCTTATGCTTTGCTTAAGCTATATAATGATTTATAAATATCTTAAGAAAAAAATAAAATATACCAGTCTAGAAAATATAGAAGTTTCTATAAAAGGCTCTTCAATAGGGGCGGCTCCCATCAAAGTCAAAAATAAGAAGTTTATTAGTCAGGTAAAATAAAAAATTTTGAAGGTTATTGTTTCGTTATTTAAGTGTATTTTAATAGATTTAATGAAAGGTAAAGTTATTAAAATAAAAATAGACATAAATAATATTAGCACTCCTCCTAGCTTATTAGGGATGGTTCGTAAAATTGCATAAGCGAATAAAAAATATCATTCAGGTTGGATATGAGGGGGTGTGCTTAAAGGATTAGCTATAATGAAATTGTCAGGGTCTATAAAAATAAAAGGGAAAATGTTACATAAAATCAAAAAAATTATTATAAATAACCAAACAGTTAGTAAGTCTTTTCAGATAAAAAAAGGGTAAAAAGGGATTTTATCATAATTTGAGTTTAAGCCTAAGGGGTTATTAGACCCTTTTTCGTGTAAAAAAATAATGTGAATCAGTACTATACTTGTTATGATTAAAGGTAAAATAAAGTGTAGGGAGAAAAATCGCATTAGAGTGGGTTTTCTTACTGAAAACCTCCCCCATAACCAGGTTGTTATTGTTTGTCCGAAATAAGGGAAAGAAGAGAGTAAACTAGTGATTACTGTAGCACCTCAAAATCTTATTTGTCCTCATGGAAGTACGTAGCCTAAAAAGGCGGTGGCAAATAATAGCATTAAAATAGTGAATCCTGAGAATCAAACTTTATTTAGGTTAGAGAAAGATTTGAATATTAAGCTTCGTCCAATATGTATGTAAATAAAAATAAAAAAAAAGGAAGCTCCGTTGGCATGTATTGAACGCATCATTCAGCCTAAGTTTATATTTCGAGAGATTTGGCTAATTGAATCAAAAGAAGAGATTACTCTGTTCTCATAGAATATAGATAAGAGTAAACCTGTTGATAGTTGAATGGTTAAGCAAATTCCTAACAAAGCCCCAAAATTTCATCAGTATGAAATATTAGAGGGCATAGGTATGTATAAATTTTTTGTATAAAAATTTGACATTTTTAAAGTTTA